CTACCTTCTCTGATCCATTTGACACGTGCAATCTCTTTTCCGTCAATACGCCCTGCAATTTGCACTTGAATTCCTTTTGTACCCGTTTGTTCAGTTAATTCAATAACTTTTTTCATTGCCTTTCGAAATGAGACTCTATTTTTTAATTGTAAAGCTATATATTCTGCAAGAATATTGGGTTGTCCATAGGGTTTTTCAATTCTTTTGATAGCAATGTTGAGTCTCCGGTTTACAGAATTAAACTCGTTTTGTACATTCATCTGTAATTCTTCGACTCCCCGTGTTTGTCCTTCTATTAATAAATTGGGAAATCCTATATATATTATGACATGAATTAAATCTATTCTTTTTTGAATTCCTATATGGGAAATTCCTTCGGAACCTGAGGATATTTTATTATTCTTTTTTATATAGTCCTTAATAAAATTCCGTATTCTTTCATCTTCTTGTAGACCCATGTAAAAATTCTTTGGTTTTGCGAACCAAAAAGAATAATGACTTTGAGTTGTTCCGAGTCTGAAACCAAGTGGATTTATTTTTTGTCCCATATTTTTCTATTATTTTTTCATCCATTTTTTTATAAATAGGAATCTAAATCTTAGATTTTTCTTTTAAAAAAATCTTTATATGACAGGTGGTTTTTTTTATGAGATAACTACGCCCTCGAGCTCGGGGTCTTAACTTTTTCACAATAGCACCTCTATTGACTTCAGCTTTACTAATAAATAAATCAGCTTCATTCAAACCCATATTATGACTAGCGTTTGCTGCTGCAGAATAAACTAATCTTAAGATTGGATAAGATGCCCAATAAGGCATTAGTTCTAGTATCACGAGTGTTTCCTCATAAGAGCGTCCGCGAATCTGATCAATTACTCTTCGTGCTTTGAAAACAGACATACATATATGTCGAGCTAAAACTTTTGCTTCTCTATCCGAATTTTCGTTCTTTATCATAAAAGTTCTCCCCCGCCAATGAATGATAAGTGCCTAGGTGAAGTATAGTATAAGATAAGTCAGAAAAGTTTAAGTCTTATTAGTATTAGTATACTAGAGTATACTAGAAAAAGGAAAGAAATAGACCTATACTCTTACTATAAGATAAAAATATAAAGACTCTTAAGATATTAAGATAAGGCTTTTCGCATGAATACTTAGTAGAACGACTAACGACGAGATTTATTATCGTTTCTAGCGTGTCTCACGAAAGTGAGAGTAGGTGCGAATTCTCCCAATTTGTGACCGACCATATGATCTGTGATATAAATAGGTAAATGTTCCTTTCCATTATGAATAGCGATTGTATGGCCAATCATTGTGGGTATAATGGTAGATGCTCGAGACCAAGTCACTATGATTTCTTTCTCCTCCCTCCTGTTGAGTTTTTCAATTCTTCCCGATAAATGATTAGCTACAAAAGGATTTTTTTTTAGTGAACGTGTCACGGCTGATTACTCCTTTTTTTCCATTTTTTAAATTGGCATTCTATGTCCAATATCTTGAAGTATAATGATGAATGGAAAAAAGAGAAAATCCTTTAGCTAGATAAGGGAAGGGGCGGATGTAGCCAAGTGGATCAAGGCAGTGGATTGTGAATCCACCATGCGCGGGTTCAATTCCCGTCGTTCGCCCATCACATTATTTCCAATTCCAAAAATTCGATTTTTAATGTTCCTATTTACGGCGACGAAGAATAAAACTATCACTATATTTGTTCCTTTTCCTACTTCTTCTTCCAAGCGCAGGATAACCCCAAGGGGTTGTGGGTTTTTTTCTACCAATCGGGGCTCTCCCCTCACCGCCCCCATGGGGATGGTCTACAGGGTTCATAGCTACTCCTCTTACTACAGGACGCTGACCTAGCCAACACTTAGATCCGGCTCTACCCAAACTCTTTTGGTTCACCCCAACATTACCCACTTGTCCGACTGTTGCTAAGCAGTTTTTGGATATCAAACGGACCTCCCCGGATGGTAATCTTAATGTGGCCGATTTGCCCTCTTTTGCAATCAGTTTCGCTACAGCGCCCGCTGCTCTAGCTAATTGTCCACCCTTTCCAAGTGTGATTTCTATGTTATGTATGGCCGTGCCTAAGGGCATATCGGTTGAAGTAGATTCTTCTTTTTTCTCAATCAAAACCCCTTCCCAAACTGTACAAGCTTCTTCCAAAGCATACGGCTTTCTAGATGTATATGATGATATTATGATGAAGTACCACATGAGTGGATATATAGGAATCCAAATCTGCCGAATCACTCATGTTATGATCTTCTACATCCTAGGTCTCCCCGTTCCGTCATCTGGCTTATGTTCTTCATGTAGCATTCAGACCGGATGACTCTATGAAATTACGTCGATACTTCCACATATTACGGGTAACGTAGGAGACATCTCTCTTTTTCCCCGGGGGTCTTTATAATTACCACTGCTTAGCTTTCAATTCGCCTCTGACCATCAAATGAAATGTGAATAACCCGTCCTCCTCTCTTTGAAACAAGGGGCGCTTCCGGTTCTGTGCGCGCTTCAAACAATTCTGTCTTCTCCATATTACCATATCTCTAGAGTCAATAATTTTCTATGAGGAACTACTGAACTCAATCACTTGCTGCCGTTACTCAACAGTTTTCTGTTGAGGTCTATCCCGTAGAGGTACTCCAATTGGATCAGTGATCGATTTATAGGTTTCGTCGTAAACCTAATTGGTTACTTCCAATTACGTAAATCAATAGTTCAAACCGCACTCAAAGGTAGGGCATTTCCCATTGATATGGGAACTTCTGTACCAGAAACAATGGTATCTCCAATTATAGCCCCTCTGGGATGTAAAATATATCTCTTCTCACCATCCCCATAGTGTATGAGACAAATGTATGCATTTCGATTAGGGTCATATTCTATGGTTACGATTCTACCAGATATCTCTTTTTCATTCCGTCGAAAGTCGATTTTACGGTATAGACGCTTATGGCCTCCCCCTCTATGCCCTGCGGTGATGATCCCTCTGGCATTACGACCTTTACCACAACGATGCTGTCCATAGATCAAATTATTCCGCGGATTGGATCTCACTTGACTGTCTACGGCTCCATTGCGTGTGCTCGGGGTAGAAGTTTTGTATAAATGTATTGCCGTGTTATTGAGTCTTTTGCTTTAAGTTATTTTCTCTATAAGAGGTGGAATAGAATAACCCGGTTGAAGCGTAATGATCATGCGTCTGTAATGCATTGTATGTCCCATCCTTCTACCCTTTCCCGGGAGTCGATGACTATTCATAGCTATTACCTTGACACCAAAGAAGAGTTCGACCCAATGCTTTATTTCTGTCCTAGTTGATCCTGATTCGACATTAGAAGTATATTGATTGTTCCCCAATAACCGAATACTTTTTTCCGTAAATACTGCATATTTGATTCCATCCATAAATCCATTTTATCCCCTATGAGTTCCAGTATAGATAAGAATTCTAGTTCTTACTGTTCATATGTTATGGTATGAATATACCATACCGATTCACTATGTATGGATGATGAGATTCCATTGATACAGAGCCAATTCCAATAGACTTATTGAATGTTCCCATTGGCGTGCATCCAGCAGGAATTGAACCTACGAATTTGCCAATTATGAGTTGGGCGCTTTAACCATTTAGCCATGGATGCTTAACAGGGATCATCGTACATCGTGAATAACCAAATTCCAATTGAAATGAAATCTTTAGGAGGAATCAATGAAACGACATCAATTCAAATCCTGGATATTCGAATTGAGAGAGATCAAGAATTCTCACTATTTCTTAGATTCATGGATCAAATTCGATTCAGTGGGATCTTTCACTCACATTTTTTTCCACCAAGAACGTTTTATGAAACTCTTTGACCCCCGAATTTGGAGTATCCTACTTTCACGTGATTCACAGGGTGCAACAAGCAATCGATATTTCACGATCAAAGGTGTAGTACTGCTTGTAGTAGTGGTCCTTATATCTAGTATTAACAATCGAAAGATGGTCGAAAGAAAAGATCTCTATTTGATGGGGCTTCTTCCTATACCTATGAATTCCATTGGACCCAGAAAGGAGACATTGGAAGAATCTTTTTGGTCTTCCAATATAAATAGGTTGATTGTTTCGCTCCTGTATCTTCGGAAAAAGATTTCTGAGAGTTGTTTCATGGATCCGCAAGAGAGTACTTGGGTTATCCCAATAAAGAAAAAGCGTATCATGCCTGAATCTAACCGGGGTTCGCGGTGGTGGAGGAACCGGATCGGAAAAAAGAGGGATTCTAGTTGTCAGATATCTAATGAAACCGTAGCTGGAATTGAGATATCATTCAAAGAGAAAGATAGCAAATATCTGGAGTTTCTTTTTTTATCCTATACGGATGATCCGATCCGCAAGGACCATGATTGGGAATTGTTTGATCGTCTTTCTCCGAGGAAGAAACAAAACATAATCAACTTGAATTCGGGACAGCTATTCAAAATCTTAGGGAAAGGCTTGATTTGTTATCTCATGTCTGCTTTTCGTGAAAAAAGACCAATTCAGGGGGAGAGTTTATTCAAACAACAAGGAGCTGGGGCAACTATGCAATCCAATGATATTGAGCATGTTTCCCATCTCTTCTCGAGAAACAAGTGGGGTATTTCTTTGCAAAATTGTGCTCAATTTAATATGTGGCAATTCCGCCAAGACCTCTTCGTTAGTTGGGGGAAGAATCAGCACGAATCGGATTTTTTGAGGAACGTTTCGAGAGAGAATTGGATTTGGTTAGACAATGTGTGGTTGGCAAACAAGGATCGGTTTTTTAGCAAGGTACGGAATGTATTGTCAAATATTCCATATGATTCCACAAGATCTATTTTCGTTCAAGCAACGGATTCTAGCCAATGGAAAGGATCTTCTTCTGATCAATCCAGAGATCATTTCGATTCCGTTAGAAATGATAATTCAGAATATCACACATTGATCGATCAAACAGAGATTCAGCAACTAAAAGAGAGATCGATTCTTTGGGATCCTTCCTTTCTTCAAACGGAACGAACAGAGATAGAATCAGATCGATTCCCGAAATGCCTTTTTGGATCTCCCTCCATGTCCTGGCTATTCACGGAACCTGAGAAGCGGATGAAGAATCATCTGCTTCCGGAAGAAATCGAAGAATTTCTTGGGAATCCTACAAGATCAATTCGTTCTTTTTTCTCTGACAGATGTTCAGAACTTCATCTGGGTTCGAATCCTACTGAGAGGTCCACTAGAGATCCTAAATTGTTGAAGA